CCTAACATAATGCAAAAAAATATCTTTGAACATACATGATATGGCTTGAAAATCTTTAGTAAAGACATTGACAAGATACTCTTTTTTTATTTTTCCATAGAAAATAGTTCGCTCAAAAAAAGTTCCAAAAAATGTTGATTGTAAATGATAGGATTGGTTACGTAAAAAAACAAAAATAGATTCGTATTCACAGACATGAGAATTATATAAGAATAAAAAGAATCTCTGATTTCTTTTTGAAAGGTTGGAAATAGATTTATTTTGAAAAAAAAAAAGGTTCCAATTACGATTCTCGTGGAAAACGAATCGTAACAAATGTAAAGAAGAAGCATCTTTCACCCAACAACGAAGAATTAAAACCAATATTTCAAGATGAACAGGATAAGGTATTAGTATCTTTGACACATAATTTAAACGGGATAATTTATCTTCTAAAAAGGGAAATATGGAATGAATTGATCGTAAATTTTTAGATTCGGCTATTTTATTATCTTCAAGAAAAGATACTACACCTAGGAAAAGTTTAATTTCTACAATAACTGCTAACTTACTCGATATGATTTGAAAAAAAAGTTTGTTGTGCCCAAAAAAATAATTTTGGTTATAATCATAAGTAGAAATACGAAAATAATTCTGATGATACATTCGAGTAATTAAGCGTTTCACAATTAGTAACCTAACCCTTTTGTCATAACCTACATTTTCGAACAAACTTGATCGATTGAAACTACGATTCTTAGTAAGTGCATAAATATACTCCTGGAAAAAAAGTGGATATAAAAAATAAAAGTCCTGTTTCCGAATTCGCTCTCGGTCTAATTTGTTTTTTAATTCTTCCATTTTTATGTGAAAGTTTATTTGAACCAAAGTCAAATTGGGGTTATCAAATAATACTAAACGAAATAATACTATAGTGCGATACAGTTCAAACAAAGTGTTTGTGTTTTCTTATTATTCATAATTCTTAATATTATACTAAAATAGATAGATAAGAAAAAGATAGATACCTCGTGATAAACGGACTCGATCCTCTGTTTTTCCACCCAATCGGTTTATATTACATTCTATGATAACAAGATGATTCTAAATCTTTTATTTTTTAAACGAAATCGCTCTTTTGATTTTGTAAAAAAAAGAAGGGGGTTTATCAATCTTTTTACACATACACACGTATATACATTATATTATGGATATGAAATAGCAAATAATTAATTAGGATTCGTTCAAAAAAACGTTTATTCTGATAAAACAGTTATGTTCTGGGACGGAAGGGCTCGAACCTCCGAATAGCGGGACCAAAACCCGTTGCCTTACCACTTGACTACGCCCCAATTCGATTTCTATTCAACACTAATCAAACGACTATTGGTCTTGATTACTTATCAATTCTGGTCAACTCTAAATATATAATAAAACCCAATTCATTGATCATTACATATAATTGAATTAAAATATTATGTGAAAGTATAATTTCTTCTATTCTCTTAGCCTTTGATAATAGAAGTTTTTTTGATTTGATTGGGTAAATCTACCAAAATAATTATTTTGGTAGATTTACCCAATCAAAATGCAATTATCTTCATGAAAAAAAAAAATGGTTGTTACATTTAATATCTTTAGTTTGATCTGTCTTAATTTTACTCTTTATTCGAGTCTTTTTTTCTTTTCAAAATTGCCCGAGGCCTACGCTTTTTTAAATCCAATCGTAGATGTTATGCCAGTCATACCTGTATTCTTTTTTCTCCTAGCATTTGTTTGGCAAGCCGCTCTAAGTTTTCGATGAGGTCTTTAATTTCATAATTACAAAAAATGATAACAATTGATAAGATCAGATAAGTCTTACAATATAAATCCTAGATTCAAACATTGAAATTCGTGTCTATCCACGAGAACTCCGTTCTGGGGACCTTTTTCCAATAACAGACCGTATTATTGATTATATAGATTATATATATTTAATATTAAGAAACGATTATTATTTATTTTGATTACATTACAAGTTAATTTCAGATCATTTTATTTTTTATTTCTAGAAACATCGCTTTATTTCATAGTATCAAACAAATATATGTGATATAAAAAAGGAGAATATATTCCCCCCCTTCTTTTTTTTACAAAAAAAACAATCATGGAGATTGGGTAATGCTTACTCTTAAACTGTTTGTTTACACAGTAGTGATATTCTTTGTTTCTCTCTTCATCTTCGGATTTTTGTCTAATGATCCAGTACGTAATCCTGGCCGTGAAGAATAAAAAATACCTTATTTTTTACACGTTAAATTGTAAATAAAAAGATAATCTCAATTCATTAACAAAACGGGAAAGAGAGGGATTCGAACCCCCGGTACGCATAACTCGTACAACGGATTAGCAATCCGCCGCTTTAGCCCACTCAGCCATCTCTCCAAAAAAATTAAAACAAACAAAATTACTATATTAGAATTATTTAGATATAGAGATTGAATTGAAAGGCTATTAAATCTTTATTATACTGTTATCA